TCGAAACGCCTTGTGATCTTCAACCAATTCTGCGCTTCAATATAATTACCGGGAGTAAGCGCTAGAGCTTGTTTCCAATATTCAGCAGCTTGATCGAACCAAGCTTCCGCAATTTCAGAATCTCCTTGTCGAATGGCCTGTTCTCCCCGGTCGGAATAGGTGGGTAAATTCCTTCCCTTAGAACCGTACTTGAGAGTTTCCGACCTCATACGGCTCAGCCGTCAAGTTCTTTTGGCATCCCTTTTTTAATCTACCATATCTAATTGAATGAGATTTATCGTGGATCCGTGGATCTATCCCATTTTTTTCTCTCGAGTTAACCAAAAGAAAAAGAGGTTATGGTTATAAGTTTCAAACTTGAGTTTTACTTACTAATTTAATCAGTTTTCTCTTTTCTCCCACCTTCATAAAGTGCATAGGCATCTCTACTATTATTAGAGTTTTCTAAAAAGGTAACTATCTCGGTTTCATATATGAATTTCTATAGAATCTGTGAAAAAGACTTTCCTTTATAAGAAGGAAAAGGCTTACTATCTTTGGGATCTGATGCTACACCGCTGCTCAATACCTTAGGGGATCAACTCTATTACATAAGTTGATTCCTAACTTTTATCTCATATCATGACATAAATAAGCAGTCCGTATTATCGGCCCAAAACCTCGCGAATTGATCTTTACGGCGCTTTCTCTATCAATTAGATCCTTTATCCATAGAATTATTTAGGCATACCTATTTCTTCATATTCATATCTCAAATTCTATGAAGTTTATTTCTTTGCTACAGCTGATAAAAATCGTTGTTTTGGACGATACATATGTAGAAAGCCTATTTTTTCTAGTAATTATTAATAGATTTGCTCTTTTATTCCCTTTTTATTTCTATAGTGGAGATAGTCGCACGTAATGACAGATCACGGCCATATTATTAAAAGCTTGTGGTAAGAATGGGTTTCGCTCTAGTGCACGAAAATAATATTCCAAAGCTTTCGTATGTTCTCCGTTTCGTGTGTGGATAAGGCCTATGTTATAGAGTATATAACTTCGATCATAGGGATCAATTTCTAGTCGCATAGCTTCATAATAATTCTGTAAAGCTTCTGCATAATTTCCTTCGGATTGAGCGGACATCCGTTACGGTCGTCATTCGATTTAAAGAATCTCCGTTTCAGAACCGTACATGAGATTTTCATCTCATACGGCTCCTCCTTTATGTACATAATCAGAATAATACATGGAATCAAAAAAGATTTAAATATTCTCATTATAAACTGAGCAGGGCTGGTGTTTTTACAAAAAATCTCTAGCCAACCTTCTTGTAAAAGATCTTTCCTTAATATCTAGTATGTTGGTACTAGATAAAAAAAGTGACTCCAGTAATTTCTTTGTCTTAAACGCATCTTAATTTTCAGGAATAAGTCACTTCAACAGTCTTCGATGGTTATACGGGTATCCAAAACACAAACTAGATGGATGTTTGTTGTCCCAACCATTCTTCTTAGTCCCGATCCTGATAAGTAAAAGGGATAATTTATAACAAAGTTTTCGTGTTGTTGATTCCTAGGAGTAGTGCCTCTTCCTCTATGCCTCCTATTGGTACTAATGGAGTGAGTTTGACTTAACCCATACCATAGGTATAACCTTTCGCTCAATACTCTAGAATCGACAATTGAAGCATTTGAGGTTGCATTAATCGGGGATACACGACAGAAGGGCTCGTTTTATTTACAAACTTCACCTTCAACAAGCGTAGATTTATTTCAATAATTTTTTTTCTTTCTATCCCGAATAATAATGTGTCTTCCTCCTAAGAAGACTAAGAATGGTAAAAAATAAAAAAATATATATATATAAATAAAATAAATAACTAAATTAAATTATAAAATAAATAAATAAAAAATATAATAATCAAATCGCACCATCTCTGTAATAGGCAAATGCCTCTTTCTCGCCCAAAGTTGTCGGAATTATTCGTAATAAGATATTGGCTACAATTGAAAAGGTCTTATCAATAAAATTTCCATTTATTCGAGATCTAGACATAGGCAGAAAGTCATTCTATAATTTCTTTTAATTACCTTTTGTGAGAAAAGAATCCCACAAACAACGGAATTTTACAATACGAAATAACATAAAAACACACTCAGTAAAATTAAACTTCGACTCAAATTGTTTCTTTTTGACAGGAATCAATAAAAACTAAGAAATATTTGAAGCCGATTGGATTTCATCCAAATGTAAATTAAATTTTACATTTAAATATAGAAATATAGTATTATAAGAATATAGGAAACTATTCTGATTTCATCAAAGTTGAAGAATGAACGAATTTATATCCTAATCTGTAGGATAATTCGAAAAGTTTTGATTGAATTATGATCCAAAGAGGAAAAAGAATCGAATAATCGTTCTATGATGGATGAAAATAGAATAACCGCCAATTTTTATGAAAATAGAATAAGAGTCTAAACTAAATATAATCATGATCTAAAGGTAGCCATTAAACATAGTCTAAAAAAATGGATCAATCGGTGGAGTCGTTCCAATTCAGGGATTTAATTCGGTATAAATATTCAAAAATAAAGTCGGGAGTGCCTTCTTTGTAAACATGAATAGATACCTTATATTTATTGGTTTAAATATTTTGTCTCACAAAATTCTTTTTATCCCCCGCCAGCCTCGAATAAGGGTTTGGCAGCGTTTTTCTTTTTCTTTTATAGTTAAAATAGAGTGTACGCACCTATCCAAAAACCTAAATATGAATCACTATTCATTCGGTTTATGAACCATAATCATTATGCAGGAGAGATGGCCGAGTGGTTGAAGGCGTAGCATTGGAACTGCTATGTAGGCTTTTGTTTACCGAGGGTTCGAATCCCTCTCTTTCCGTACCCTTCAACCTAATTCACCAATGTTATTGATCGCAATATATCAAATACCAATGCATACCATTATTCCAACAGTTATACATATGGCTTCTCTATTCCTAATCCTAATTTCTGTGGTATGGATTATACTGGAAAGAATGGACAAGGAATGAAGATCTCCCTATCAATCTATGATACATGAGTGGGAAAAAATCCCCGGATAAAACGCCTTCCTGAGGGTCTCTTTATATCGGTGAAAGGAAGGGCAAAATTGTCCGAATCCTTCTTATTTTAGTTGTGTTTAAGTCTGACGAGAATAATATTCTACAACTAGCAATTCATTTATTTTCAAACCGACGCATTTACTATCTATTATTTGATTGACTGATCCTTTATATTGGAATGGGTGAAGAGTCAAATGTTTTGGCAATTCCTCACGGGAGGATGAATCAAGATAATTTTGAACCAGAGACTTAGATTTTTGTTCATCTCTCACTGTAATAATATCTCGGGGTTTGCATCGATAACTTGGTATATCTACTATACGACCATTAACTAAAATATGTCTATGATTAACCAATTGCCGGGCTTGAGGAATAGTTGAAGCCATACCTAATCGAAAAAGGATGTTATCCAACCGCATTTCAAGTAATTGTAGTAAAACTTGACCTGTTGACCCTTTTGCTTTTCCGGCTATACGAACGTATTTAAGTAATTGTTGTTCTGTAAGACCATAATGAAAGCGCAATTTTTGTTTTTCTTCTAAACGAATACGATATTGAGATTTTTTACCGGGGCGTAATTGATTTCTAAGATCACTTCCAGCTCGAGGTTTTTTACTAGTTAATCCCGGTAAAGCCCCCAAACGACGTATTTTTTTGAAACGAGGCCCTCTGTAACGCGACATAAAGACTCCTTATAAAGTTTCATAAACCTAAATGAAATTAAACTAAACTAAATGATAAATAGAAAAATGAAAAATATAATTAAAATGAAAAATAATAAATTAATCAAAATTTATTGAAGTATTGTATTCCAAAGAAAAATTCGAAAGAATAATTAGATAAATTGTATATCAATATCCGGGCCTTAACTTAAATATATTATATATATATTATATAATATATCGTATTAAAATGAATATAAAATTAATAGAAAATAGAAAATTTTTTTTAAGTTTAAGGGTTCTTTTCTTGATTGATTTGGTCTACATAGATCAAACTCCTCCAATTTTTTTTAATAATTGGAAGTTCTTATGAGATAATAGATCAGTGCCCTTTGGGAAAGGGGGAAGAAGCCTTTTCAATTTCTTTGATTTCATATTATCAACTATGCAAAAAAAAAATCAAACATATGGAAAAAGCCAGCTATCGGAGTCGAACCGATGACCCTCGCATTACAAATGCGATGCTCTAACCTCTGAGCTAAGCGGGCTCGCATAACATAAATTGGACACACATAGGAATTTAGTAAACTACTGGAATCTTAAATCTTAGCTATTAACTGTTCACTCTTAACTCTTCACAATTACTATGAATCTAGAATAATTTCTATTAATATAAAAACTATATAATAGAATTTCAAATAAATATCGGATATTTGAATATTATAGAACATAACAATTAATATACCGATTAATATATTAATTAATATAGCAATATATAATTTTGATCTATTTATCATAGCAAATACATGATTATCAATAATCAATATCTTAATTAGCTTAATTTAGTTAATTAGATAGTAAGATTCTTTTTGATTTTTGAATTTAAATGATATTTGAAATTCAAAATTCTTTTTTTTTTTTACTAATCTAATTCTATTGTCTATTTCTTTAATATTAAAATATTTTATTAGTTATTTTAATACTATTAAATTAGTATATAAACTAAACTATTAATTTTATTACATTTTTATTACATTAAATATTTTCATTTTCTATCTTATCTATTTAGAATTTTAAAGAGAATCTAGTAATTAAATTACTATAACTTACTAATTAAAGTAGAATCTTATTCTAGTATTCGATATATATAGAATATAATTAATACATCTTAATTACATTAATTAAGATTTTACATTATAATATTCGAAATAATTTCATTCTAAATTTAATTATTCAAAAAAAAAGGAATTAATTATTAGTTATAGCCATTAGATTCGTTATGGTTATTAATATTATATTCACTTATTTGTTATTTTTAGTTAGCAAAGATAAGAGCTAAGACGAAAACAAAAGAATCGACCGTTCAAGTATTCAAGATTGTACGCTAAAAACGATATAAATAGGGAAATATATGTAAAATATATATTAAGCAGAATTATAATATAGGTGTAAGAATACTATACATTTATATATAATAATATAGTATTAAGTATACTATATATGTGATATGTATCCATCTAGATTATATATTGATTTGTGGATAGAGAAATAATAGAATCTTTTCTAATTGTATCAAATATGAGTTTCCGAGAGAGATGAAAGAAGATAGACAAGAAATCCAAATATAAGAAAACAGTTTTCAATATGCGAATCGCTATCTAATGAATTCAACAGTTCCATCATATCATAATATAAATGAAATAAAAAGGAAAAAGGTATCATAATGAAATCCTAATCACAAACCAAAAGGGGGGATATGGCGAAATTGGTAGACGCTACGGACTTAATTGAATTGAATTGAGCGTTGGTATGGAAACCTACCAAGTGATAACTTTCAAATTCAGAGAAACCCTGGAATTAAAAATGGGCAATCCTGAGCCAAATCCGGTTTTCTGAAAACAAACAAGGGTTCAGAAGGCGATAATAAAAAAGGATAGGTGCAGAGACTCAATGGAAGCTATTCTAACAAATGGAGTTGGCTGCGGTGCGTTTAGTAAAGGAATCACTCCAGAAAGGATGAAGAATAAACCTATATACGTATACGTACTGAAATAGTATCTTCAAATGATTAATGACAACCCAAATCCGTATTTCTTTTAATTTTCATGAAAAATTAAAGAATTATTGTAAATCAATTATTAAGTTGAAAAAAGAATTAAATATTCATTAATCAAATCATTTACTCCATCAAAATCTGATAGATCTTTTGAAGAATGGATTAATCGGACGAGAATAAAGATAGAGTCCCATTTTACATGTCAATATCGACAACAATGAAATTTATAGTAAGAGGAAAATCCGTCGACTTTAAAAATCGTGAGGGTTCAAGTCCCTCTATCCCCAAAAAGGCCCATTTGATTCCCTAATTATTTATCCTACCTTCTCATTTCGTTAGCGGTTCAAAATTCGTTATCTTTCTCGTTCATTCTAATTTTACAAACGTATCTGAGCGAAAATCTTTTTCTTATCACAAGCCCTGTAATCTATATGAAAGACGTACAAATGAACATCTTTGAGAAAGGAATCCCAATGTTAAATTTGAATAATTAAAAATTCATTTTATTACTCGTACTGTACTGAAACTTACAAAGTCTTTTTTTGAAGATCCAAGAAATTCCAACAAGGCCTGGATAAGACTTTGCAATTCCCCTTTCGTCTTTTTAATTGACATAGACCCAAGTCCTATATTAAAATGAGGATGGTGCGTAAGGGATGGTCGGGATAGCTCAGCTGGTAGAGCAGAGGACTGAAAATCCTCGTGTCACCAGTTCAAATCTGGTTCCTGGCACATGAGCAATTTGTATGAGTATCTATTCTACAAATTAATTGATATGAGTCGCCATGCATATTCATTAATATAGTATAAAGCATGATACATATTTATCCATTTAAATATCTGGGGATGTACTCCTTTTATTTTATAGAATAAAATAGTTAAAGATGAGTAAAGAGCATATGTATATACTCTTTTTGATATGTATAAGATAAAGTATGTAAAAGAAAATATTAATACTTCAGACATATTACAAAAGGTAAATTAGTTGGTTGAAAAACCTAAAAGTCTAGTCTAGGGGAGTTGAGGGGTGCGAATAGCCAAGATTCATCTCCGATACAGTACAAATACAAATAGAATCTGATCCCCTTATCATTTCTTTCTATTTTCTTTTCATATTTTATTTCTTTATTTCCTCCTATGTGACTTTCTGGAGCCCATCTAAATGACGTGCGCGGTACATAGTTCGACATCATGAACTCTTTGAGTTTCATCCTATTGACTGGGCTTATCCTCCCAAAAGTATCTTCAAAATCAGAAAATCTTAATGAATCTCTCTAATTGTATTGTCGTTTTTTTTATTTATTTTATTCATTATTTAGCTTATCCATAATATGCATAATATGTTAATGAGACTTTATCTCTTTGAATATCTAGAGTTGTAGTTGTGGTAAAAGGTGAAGATTAGTTTCTGATTATTCAATGAGCATCTTGTATTTCATAAAAATTAGGAGCAATATAATCCTTACGTAAAGGCCATCCTATCCAGCTTTCAGGCATTAAGATACGTTTCAGACGTGGATGATTATCATAAGAGATTCCTAACATATCATAAGATTCTCTTTCTTGAAAATCCGCACTTTTCCAAATCCAGAAAACAGACGGAATTCTAGGATTCCTCCTTGGGGCAAATACTTTTATGCATACTTCTTCCGGTTGATCTATACCATACTCTATTCTCGTAAGATGATATACAC